TTGAAATTTAATCTTAAGTATCAGAGGGGTCTTTTTGTTTGGTTAGAGAGAACTAACCATAAGGATATTGGGACTCTTTATTTTTTATTTGGTTTGTGGTCAGGTATGGTAGGGACAGGTTTATCTTTGATTATCCGGCTGGAGTTAGCTAAGCCCGGTCTTTTTTTAGGTGATGGGCAACTTTATAACTCTATTATTACGGCTCATGCTATTCTGATAATTTTTTTTATGGTGATACCTACCATGATTGGGGGTTTTGGTAATTGAATGTTGCCATTGATGTTAGGTGCGCCCGACATAAGCTTTCCTCGTTTGAATAATTTAAGTTTTTGGCTATTACCAACCGCGTTGTTATTAATTTTGGATTCTTGTTTTGTTGATTCTGGTTGTGGTACGAGATGGACGGTGTATCCTCCTCTTAGTACCACAGGTCATCCTGGTAATAGGGTAGATTTGGCTATTTTTAGGCTTCATTGTGCCGGGGTGAGTTCTATTTTAGGTGCTATTAATTTTATAACTACAACAAAAAATTTGCGGAGGAGATCTATTTCTTTGGAACATATATCACTCTTTGTCTGGACTGTGTTTGTTACTGTTTTTTTATTGCTTTTATCTTTACCTGTTTTAGCGGGGGCTATTACTATATTGTTGACTGATCGTAATTTAAATACTTCTTTTTTTGATCCGGGGATGGGGGGTAACCCCCTTATTTATCAACATTTATTCTGGTTTTTTGGTCATCCTGAAGTTTATATTTTAATTTTACCTGCTTTTGGTATTATTAGGCAGAGGAGGCTTTATTTAACTGGTAAGAAAGAAGTTTTTGGTTCTTTGGGTATAGTTTATGCTATCTTGAGTATCGCTCTTATTGGGTGTGTGGTTTGGGCTCATCATATGTATACTGTGGGTATAGACTTAGACTCTCATACTTATTTTACTGCTGCTACTATAGTTATTGCTGTTCCTACGGGGGTAAAAGTTTTTAGTTGGTTGGCTACTCTTTTTGGTATGAAGATGGTTTTTCGATTTTTCATATCAGGATTGTTATGATTTATATGTCTTATTACTCTCTGGGGTATCACCGGGGTAGCCCTTTCTAATTCTAGTTTGGATGTTATTTTACATGACACTTATTATGTTGTTAGGCATTTTCACTATGTTTTGAGTATGGGTGCGGTCTTCGGTATTTTTACTGGTGTGTCACTGTGATGATCTTATTTAAGTGGGTTGGTTTATGATAAAATATTAATGTCAGTAGTGTTTTTATTAATATTTTTAGGTGTTAATTTGACTTTTTTCCCATTACATTTTGCTGGTCTTCACGGGTACCCCCGTAAGTATCTAGATTACCCGGATGTTTATTCTATTTGAAACGTTTTGTCTTCTTATGGATCTATGATTAGTGTTTTCGCAATAATATTTTTTATTTTTGTTTTGTTAGAGTCTATTTTGAGTTATCGGGTTTTTTTGGGTGATTATTTTGTTAATTATAGCCCTGAGAATATGAGGGGTGGCTATGTTTTTGGTCACAGTTATCAGGTAGAGATTTATTATAATTCTTCTTTTGTAGGAAGGTAGGATTTTTATTATAATTTAGTATTTTTAATTGCAGATTAAAAGGTTTTAAAGTCTTCTTAGTAAGTTAAGATAATTAGTCTATTAGGTTCATACCCTGAAGTTGATCTTACTATAAAAATTTTAGTATATGTTAATATGTCCTGTTGTCAACAGGGAGATGTATAATTTTGAAATTTCTTAGTATATATAGTATATTTGATTTCCAATCAAGGGGATGAGGAATTATTGATAAATTTTTTTCAGAGTCTCGGTTTAGGGTTTTCTAGTAGAATTTTTTCTAGATATATGGATTGGTTTCATAATTTTAATTGTTGTATGCTTTTTGGTGTTTTATCTTTTGTTGCTGTTATTTTTTTTTATTTGTTGTTAAATTCTTTTTATTTTAAAAGGAAAAAGGTAGAGTATCAGTTAAGGGAGCTTTTTTGTAGGATTTTGCCTACTTTGGTTTTGGTCTTCCAGATGATCCCTTCTTTAAGTTTATTATATTATTACGGCCTCATAAATTTGGAGACTGGGCTAACAATTAAGATCACTGGTCACCAGTGATATTGGAGTTACGAGTATAGTGATATTCCTGGTCTTGAGTTTGATTCATATATAAAATCAGTTGATCAGTTATGTTTGGGGGATTTACGGTTATTGGAGGTGGATAACCGTTGTGTTATCCCTGAGGGTGTCAATGTTCGCTTTTGTATTACTTCAGGGGATGTTATTCATTCTTGGGCTCTGCCTTCTATGTCAGTCAAAATTGACGCAATGAGTGGGATTTTATCTACTTTGTTTTATAGTTTTCCTGTTTTGGGGGTTTATTATGGGCAATGCTCGGAGATTTGTGGGGCTAATCATAGTTTTATACCTGTTGTTTTGGAAGTTACCCTGATAGAGAATTTTAAGGGTTGATGTGTGGGTTTAATGGAATAATAGCTTTATAGTTTATAAGAAAACGTTTGTTTGTGGGGTAAAAGAATAAGGAGCTAAAAGTTTATTTTGTATAAAATTTGGTATTGCGTACCAGTAGAGGAAAATTACATTTTTATGTTTAATAGAGAGAAAAAGTTTAATTTTTTTTTATTTTTATTATTACATAATAAAATTTAAAAAAATATAGTGTTGAAATATCGTTTTTTCTGTTATCTGTTTGTTATTTATGATTTAGAAAGTTTTTTAATTTTAGTAATTTGTGGACTGTTAGAATTTGAAGTGTTTTGTTTTAGTTTTGTAACTTAGTTTAAAATAATTTTTTTTTTTTTTTTTTTTTGTTAAGATATTAACATATTTTTTGTCTTTATATTAATATAATTTTATAATTTTATTAATTTATAATAAAAATTTTTAGATAACTCAGTATTTGGTTGGATGTTTATTAAAAACTTAGGTTTTAATTTAAAACTTACTCCTGCTCAGTGATTTTTAAATAGCAGTCTTAGCGTGAGGACAATAAAGTAGCAAAATAAGTTGTGCTTTTAATGAGTTCGAGTATGAATGGAGTGAACGGCTGATGTTATTCTTTAATTTGATTGGAATTTATTTAATTACTAAAAATGGTTATTTATATATAAACAAAGATAAGTCTTCGGAAATTTTTTTATTATAGAAATACTTGTTTTTATAATATTTTGTCTAGGGTAGATTTATAGGTATATATTATTACTAATATTATTATTAAAAATTACTTCGGAGTTAACAGGAAATCATGCTTTTTAAAGTTCTTATTTTAGAGTAAGTTTCACATCGATGTTGTATTCTAGTTGGTTGGGGAAGAAGAAAATTTAGTTATTAAGACTGTTCTTCTTGAAGAAAATTAGACGTGATATTAGTTTAATTCATCGTGAGATAGAATTGATTATCTTGTTATTTATTTTGTTTTATTTTTATGAGTACGAAAGGAATATAATTAAAGGTTTAACCTTTTTGATTTTTTTAAATGAATTATTGTTGATTTTTTTTTTGTTGTTATTATTTACTTTGGTATTAATTTTTATTTTTTATTTAGGTATGTTTATCTTAAGTTGTAAGGATTTTGACATTAATAAGGTTTCTTCTTTTGAATGTGGGTTTTTAGGACAGGGTAAGATGCAAAATTCTTTTAGAATTCATTTTTTTATTATTATATTAATATTTGTGATTTTTGATTTAGAAATCGTTATATTTTTAGGTTTACTTATCTCTTCAAATTTTTCAGTTTTTAGTTTCTTGATTTTATTTGTTTTTATTTTGGGGGGGTTTTATATGGAGTGGTGATACGGTAAGCTAATCTGAATTGTTTAATTAATTAATATTTCTGTTTTTTTGATTGTAGTTGTTCTTTTTATTATATTGTTTCTTGTCTTTTTATTTCCTTTTTGTAAGTTATTAATTATTTTTTTTGATTGGGAGTTTTTAGGTTTAAAGTTTAGTCTAATATTTAATAGTTTAAGCTTTTCTTTAATTCTGGTCGTTGTGACTTTGAGCGTTATGTTTTACAGGTCTTTTTATTTGGCGGGGGAGATTAATTTTTGTTATTATTATTTTATGTTGTTAGTTTTTGTTATAAGAATGTTTTTTTTGATTTTTAGTAATAGGGTTTTCACTATCTTGTTGATGTGGGATTTGTTGGGTATTTCTAGTTTTTTTTTGGTTCTTTTTTATAATAATTGGGATAGTTGTAGGGGTTCAATGAATACAGCTTTAACTAATCGTCTAGGTGATTATTTTCTTTTTGTTTTTTTTTCTTTTGCTTTTTTGAGGGGGTGTTATTTTTTGAGACTATCTTTTTTTATTTGTTTGGGGTCTGTATTTCTTTTATTAGCTTCTTTTACAAAGAGGGCCCAGTTCCCTTTTAGGAGCTGGTTGCCTAAAGCCATAAGAGCTCCTACTCCGGTGAGTTCTTTGGTCCATAGGAGGACATTAGTTACTGCTGGGATAGTCTTATTATTTAATTTTGATAGACTAGTGTTGAGTAAGGAGATTTCTTTTTTGGTTTTTTTTATTGGTTTGTTCACTATGTTTTTTTCTAGGGTTGCGGCTTTGGTGGAAGAAGATCTTAAAAAAGTGGTCGCTTTAAGGACACTTTCGCAGATAGGTTTTTCGATGCTATCTTTAGGTTTAGGTTTGGTTTTTGTATCTTTATTACATCTTTTAAGCCATGCTTTGTTTAAGAGTTGTTTGTTTATACAGGTGGGGTATTTAATTCATTGTTCTTTCGGGCAGCAGGATGGCCGTGGGTACAGAAATATGGGTAGTTTTTCTAGGTTAATTCAGCTACAAATTTTGGTTACGTTATTTTGTTTGTGTGGTTTGTTTTTTTCGAGAGGGGCCGTTAGTAAGGATTATATTTTGATATTTTTTTTTTCTAATTTTTTTTTTTTATTTTTGGGCTTGGTATTTTTCTCTTCTGTTTTTTTAACTTTTTTTTATAGAGCCCGTTTGTGGAAGAGATTATTTATATTTTTTTCTTCTACTGTCATGGTTTATAGAGATAGTATCTTAATAAATTTTTTGAGTTTATTTTTGGTTGTTGGTTCTGTTTTATTAATTTGGTGAATAAATTTAAATTTCTTATCTGTACCTTCTATTTTTTTATTGGTGGATTATTTTATTCCTATTTTTTATTTATTATTGATCTTAATATTATTCTATTTTAGTTTTAAGATTTTTTTAAAAGAATTTTTTTATAAATTTATTGTTGATTTTTTATCTTTGTATTTAGTTACTTTAAGAAAAAATTTTAAGTTTTCTGATGTGTTTCTTAATAATTTGAATTCCAAAGGTTGTTCTTTAGTTTCTTTTTCCAGGTTTATCAATTCAAGTTTTTTTTTTGGTTTAATTTTCATATTGTTGATTTTTTTGATGTTTTTCATTTTTTTGATGTTTTAATAAGATAATTAGTTGTTTCTCTATGAGAATGCTAAAAACACAGAAATAAGTTGTTTTGGGCAGACTTCGAAAAGGTGCAAGGGGGGTACCTTCCAGAGGTCTTTTTTGGGTTTAACTTTTAGTGATTTTATTCTATTTTTTTTTGATCACTGTGTTGAGAAGGATGGTAAGGTATGTTAGTTCTGACCCCATGAAGAGTAGATTTTTTCTAATTCTTTCTATGTTAACAGGTATACCTTTGTTGTCTTTTTTGTTACAAGTTTGATTTTCTTATTTTATTTGTTTACTTTTTTTGAGAGGTATTTTCGTTATTTTAGTATATTTTTCTAGTTTGTCTAAGGTTAGCCTTTCTAATTGTTCATGATCTTATTTGGTGGGGGCAATTGTGGTTATTTTATTTTTTCCTAAGTTTATATTTTTGTCTTTATCTAATTCTTTGGTTAATTTTTATTTTGATATTAATTTTTTTTTGTTGGTTTGGGTAGTTATTTGTTTAGTTTTTTTTATAAATTTCGCCAGATATTTTTTAAGGTTTTCGGGTGCCTTGCGTAAAATTTAAAAATTATTTATATTTTTTTTGGATTGTTAGGTTTAATTTTTAAATGAAAGCGTTTTATTTTTATTTTAATTTCTTTAGAGTTTTTGATGATGAGGTTATTTTTTTATTTTTCTAGGTACCTCGGAGAGATAATATTTTTTTATTTTATATGTTTTAGGATTATTTCTAGAGTCTTGGGTATATTAATAATAGTGGTGAATATAAAATTTTATGGTGGGGACTTAAGATTATTCTAAGCAGATTTAAGTTAAGTTAAACTATTAGTTTTCAAAACTAAAAATTGGATTCTGTGGGGACTTTATTTTAATTAAGAATATCCTCTTTGCAAGGGGGAGGAGAGGTCTCTAGAGTTATTAGTATAAGGAGTATTTTCTTTTTTCGAGAGAGGGGTTTTTAACTTATTAATAGAGTTTGATTATGGCTAGTTTAGGTTTAAAATAGTATTATTTAAGTGTGATTTATTTTGTAGGCAATGGGTTTTTACCTCGGTAATTTATTATTTGTATAATAAATGTTCCAGAATAATCGGCTAGACTTTTAAAATTTATACTTTCAATGTTTTTTGGTTATGATCATGTTTTATACAGCTTAATTTTTTTGGGGTGCAATAAAGAAAAAGTTTTTTTATATATTATAACCAGGTTAATTTGAGGAATGAAACGGATTAGTACCCGTGTAATCACAATAAAGTTAAGGCAGAAGTAAAGTTAAGTTTAAACTGAAAAAATATTGGCAGGTTTTTAAATTATCTTTGGAGGTTGAAAAATAATTGAAAACCCTCATTTTCTACTTTTATTTTAGGTTCATGTATGATCGTTTATTTTATCTTTAGGAGTTAGAAAGAAAGTTTTTTCTATAAAAATAGATATATATTTGATTCATATAGAAGAATGTTTTGACCTACAATAACAAAAATTGTGGATTTTATCAAGAGACTGATAGAGAAAAATGTAAAAGACAGTAAGATTTTTTTAATATAAATCTGAAGTTTATTTAAAAACGGTACAAATCATCCATCAATTGCTCAAAGAGGAGTAAGTTGTAGTAAAGTAAGTTTAGGGGAACCTGAACTTAGGAGGATTAATATTTTTGTGTTTTGAAAACACAATTAGAGGTAAACTCATTAATTTTACAATTTTATCGATTTTTTTTTTTAGTAAAAAGATAAACATAGATTATAAAATATTTATTTAAAAATTTCATATGTGATACGGTATTATATATATAATATGTATATTATATATAAATATATATAATATATATATATATTATATTTATTTAAAAATTATTACATATAATATATATATATATTTTACATATATAATATATATATTGTATATATATAAATATATATAATATATATATATATTATATTTATTTAAAAATATTAGTATTATATATGTTTAATATATATAATATTATTATGTAATACATGTATGTATACAATGCATATTTTTAAAAAATATGTATTGGTTTAAATAAAATAATTATTATAAAAATAAATATTATATACACATTAGTAGTATATAATCTTATATAATAATAATATTGTATAATTTTTATTATATAATATTATTATTATATAAATATTATATACACATGAGTAGTATATAATCTTATATAAGAATAATATCGTATGATATCATTCTTATATAAATATTATATAATATTTAAGTTATGTATAACTTTTTTTTATTTATAATATGGTTAACCAGGTTGGTTATGACTGTTCTAGGGACTATAAGGGACATAGGACAGTAGGGGCTGGTTAACCAAATTATAAAATAAAAAGATGTAGTTTATTTAAAACATTAGATTGTAAATCTAAAGAAATTGTCTTTGTTGATTTTTATAGTTGTTCTGGTGTTATTATTAATGATTTTTATTGTTCAGGGTGTAGCATTTGTAACTTTATATGAGCGTCATTTACTGGGGGGTAGTCAATTGCGTTTGGGCCCTAACAAGGTTAGTTTTTTGGGTGTGTTGCAGGCTATTTTTGATGGGGTCAAATTATTAAAGAAGGAGCAGTTAACCCCTTTACATTCTTCGGAAATAACATTTCTTTTAGTGCCTGGTGTTGCGTTTGGTTTGATATTTTTTGAGTGGGGGGTGCTACCTTATGTTTATGATTTTTCTAGTTTTGAGTATTCAGTTTTGTTTTTTTTTTGTTTGATTGGTTTTTCTGTTTATATAATTTTAGTGAGGGGTATTATCAGAAAATCAAAGTATGGGATATTGGGTGCGATGCGTTCTAGTAGGCAGAGTGTTTCTTATGAAATCGCCTTTTCTTTGTATGTTTTGGTTTTAATTCTTCATATAGGTAGTTTTAATTTTACCGGTGTTATGTATGTGGATTTATTTATTATTTTTTGCCTTTACTTTTTAATAATTTTAGCCGAGCTTAACCGGGCGCCTTTTGATTTTTCTGAGGGGGAAAGGGAGTTGGTGAGTGGGTTTAATGTCGAGTTTTCTAGGGTGGCTTTTGTTTTGTTATTTTTGAGTGAGTATGGTAGACTTCTATTTTTTAGGACGTTGTTTTCTGTTATTTTTTTTGGTTTTAGTATGTTGTTTGTTTTTTTTATTTTTACATTGTTGGTTTTTATCCGTAGTTCTTATCCTCGGTATCGTTATGATATAATGATAGGTTTCTTCTGGTTTAAGTTGTTACCTGTATCATTATTACTGTTGTGATTTTTTGTTAATATTTTTATGTAGTTCAATTAATTCTTTTTATTTTTTAGATTTATTTTTGTTCGTATTTGTTTTACAATTTGTTTTGTATTTTAAGGAGGGTTTGTTTTATCTTCTTTGAAAATGAAATTTTTGGGGTTATTGGGTGGAGTTTATGACTTCAAAGTTGGTCTTCCGTTGAGTCTTTTTGTGTCTGTGTTTGTGTTTTTTTTTTATTGTTACTTGTTTTGGGGGATATTTTGTTTATTCTTATTGTTTTTTGGGGTTGTTGGAGGTCACTTTCTTTGTGGCTTTGACATCTTGGTTGAGGACTTTAATAACTTTTGTGTCTTCGGAGAAGTTTTCTATTTATATAAATAAGAGGGGGGATAAATTTTTGAAAACTTTTAGGATACTTATAGTTGAAGTTGTGAGTGAGTTGTCTCGTCCTTTAGCTTTGACTGTTCGTTTAACTGTCAATATTATAGTGGGTCATTTAATTAGGTCTATGTTATTTGTTTTTTTGAGAGGATTTGGTGGGGTTTTTCTTGTTTGGGTGTCTGTTTTCGCTATTATGTTGGAGTGTTTTGTTTTTTTTATTCAAAGTTATATCTTTTCTCGGTTAATTTATTTATATCTTAATGAGTAAGGGATGTTAACTTAAATTTTAAAGTATTAGACTTTTAATCTAAAGATGTTTACACATTTTCATACTGGTATAGCATAAGAAGTGCACTTGTTTTAAGCGCAAGAGATAAAAATCAGTTAACAAATATTAATATAAGTCTTCTAAACTTATTTTGGGGTTTCTCATTTGTTGTTGTTTTTTATTTTTATTTACGTTTTTTTATTGTCTTTGGTGAATATAATTACTACTAATTTTCTTGTTTGGTGGAGTGTTTTTTTGATAATGACTTTGTCTTTTTTAGTTTTACTAAAGGTAGACAGGTCTTATAGAAGAATATTAAATTATTTTATTATCCAGGAGTCTTTGGGTTTAATGTTTTTGTTGTTTAATGTTGGTTGTGTGCAGTTTTTAGTATTGTTGGTTAAAGTGGGTGTGTCTCCTTTACATTTTTGGGTGTTTAGGATTGTTAATGGGTTGATAAATTGAAATTTGGTTTGGTTTTTAACTTTTCAGAAGATTCCTTTTATTCCTGTTATTATCCAGTTGTTAAATTATGGATACCTAGTTTTTATTATGATGGGGATTTTGTTTGTTTATTTACAATTGTTTTTATCTAAGAATATGAAAAATATATTTGTGCTTTCTTCTTTGGAATCTTTTAATTGGATTTTACTTCTTTGTTTTTTATCTATGCTGAATTTTTTATTTTTATTTTTTTTTTATGTGTTAGTTATGATTTTTCTGATAAATTCTGTTTTGAGGGGGGGGGGTTTGTTGTTAGAGTGGGATACTGTGTTGGTTTTTATGAACATTCCTTTTGGTGTAATTTTTTTTGTAAAGATTTTTTCTCTTTCTAGTTTATTTCTTTTGTTTAGTGTGTTTTTTTTGTTTGTTCTTGTTTTGATATTTATATCTTTGGTTTCATTCAGCTATTGATTATTTTTTGTGAGTATGATCACACCTAAAAGGGTCAGAGTGGTCATAGATTATTTTTTTTTCTTTGTTTACCCTTTGGGTCTTCTGATATTGTTGTAATTTAGTTTAGAAAAAGTTTATTACGCTATCTTGATGAGGTAGAATTCTTAGGACTAAATAAAATGTATTAAATAGAGGGTATTATATTTGTACGCAAAATAAAGAGGTGTACATTTTATAATTTAGTTTAAAAAGAATTTTTGTTTTTGGGGCAAAAGGGTGTGATTATAACGTCTTTTTAGTTTATATCTAAAACATAACTCTGAAGAGGTTAAAAATTATGAGACGATTAATTTAGTTAAGTTTTTTAATTCTTTAGTTATTACGTTGCCTTCTAGAAAGGCTATTACTTTAAACTGAAATTATGGTAGTATGTTAGGTATAGTTTTGATTTTCCAGATTTTGTCTGGTACTTTATTAGCTCTCTACTATTCAAATGATTTTTCTTTATCTTTTGATAGGGTTCAGTATATCATGTATGAGGTTAATTATGGTTGAGTTTTCCGTGTTTTTCATTTTAATGGGGCGAGTTTATTTTTTATTTTTATCTATCTGCATTTTTTTAAGGGTTTGTTTTTTTCTAGATATCGTCTAAAAAAGGTGTGGTCAACTGGGGTCTTAATTTTGTTTTTGATGATTGTGGAGGCTTTTATAGGCTATGTTTTAGTATGGGCTCAGATGAGATTTTGAGCTTCGGTTGTTATTACTAGTTTATTGACTGTGATTCCTTTTTGGGGGGAGTTGATTGTAATGTGGGTGTGGAGAGGTTTTACTGTTTCTGGTGCTACTCTTAAGTTTTTTTTTGTTTTACATTTTTTGTTACCATGGTTTTTTTTAGTTTTAGTGATAGTGCATCTTTTGTTTTTACATGAGACAGGGAGGACCTCATCTCTATTTTGTCATGGGGACTATGACAAGATTTTCTTTTATCTAGAATTCTGGGTTAAGGATTTAATGAACATTATTATTTGGTTGTTATTTATTTTTTTTTCTTTGGTTAGACCATTTTTATTGGGGGACCCAGAAATATTTGTCGAAGCGAATACTATAATAAGACCAGTTCATATTGTACCTGAGTGGTATTTTCTTTTTGTTTATGCTATTCTCCGGGCTATCCCCGATAAGGTAGTGGGTGTCATTGCTTTGTTAGCGAGTATTTTGGTTTTTTTTATTTTTGTTTTTATTAACAATTATAAGAGGGGTTTAACGAAAATTAATAAATTTTTGGTGTTTAATTTTATTTTTACTTGTGTTATATTAAGGTGGTTGGGTCGTTGTGTAGTTGAGTTTCCTTTTACTTTAATTAGGGTTTTTTTCTCTGTGTTGTATTTTTTTTGGGTTTTATTGATGTTGTTGAATTTTTATTTGGTTGGGGGCCTGTTTAGTTATATATTTAGTAAAAGATTTACGTCGGGTTTAGGACCCGGAGATGCACAATATATTTTGTTTCATAATTATCATATTTTATCTTTGTCTTCTTATCCTTTAATAGTATTCATGGTAATGAGGTGTCTGACGACTTCTTTGGTGATTATATTTAAATACGGCGTAGTTTCTGGACTTATGCTAAGATTTATTAGTTTAATTTTTGTTGTTTGTAATTGGGCCAAGGATATCAGGTTTGAGGGCTTATCTGGGTTTCATAATCTTTATGTTATGGATGGTTTTAAGTTCGGTGTATTATTATTTATTTTTAGGGAGTTTATGTTTTTTTTCGGGATCTTTTGAGTTTTTTTCGATGCATCTTTGGTGCCTTCTAGTGAGTTGGGGCTATCTTGGGGTCCTGTGGGTTTGAGGTTAATTAATCCTTTTGGTGTGCCACTTCTTAATACTATTATTTTACTTAGAAGGGGTGTGACTGTCACTTGGTCTCATTATAGATTATTGGGTAACAAAAGTAGTAGTTTAAGTTTATTAATGACTTGTGTGTTGGCGGTATATTTCAGGATAATTCAGATCATAGAGTATAGGGAGGCGAATTTTTCTATGTCAGATGGTGTTTATGGTAGAATTTTTTATTTTTCTACGGGTTTTCATGGTGTACATGTCATATTGGGGGGTGTTTTTTTGTTGTTAAATTTGTTCCGTATATACGGGAATCATTTTAACTTTAATCATCATTTGGGTTTTGAGTTTTCTATTATCTATTGACATTTTGTAGATGTAGTCTGGTTATTTTTGTTTGTGTTTGTTTACTGATGGCCTTTTTGTCACTATAGTTTAAACGAGAACATTTAATTTGTAATTAAGGGGTTGTGGTGACTTTGATTTTTTTATTTATATTATTCTTTTTTTTTTTGTTTAGACCCATGGTTTTTTATTTGATCTCTATAATTTTAACGTTTAGTATACTTAACAATTTTAGTTGGGGGGGAGTTTTTATTTTTTTGGATTCTTATAATTTTATTTTACTTATCATTATAAGAGTATTTATTTTGGGATTTGTTTTAATTAGAGAAAAGAACTATAATTTAGTTTTGTTATCTGAAATTTTAGTTTTTTTTTGCATTTTATTTTTTGTTCCGGGGAGTATACTTTTTTTATATATTTATTTTGAATTATCGATTTTTCCGATCTTGGTCATGATCTTGGGATATGGCTCACAGATTGAGAAAATTGGTTCTTCTTATTATTTAATTTTTTATGCGGCCTTTTGTTCTTTACCTTTTTTGTTTATTTATTTTAGGTCTGTGAGCTTGTTGAGCGTAGTTTATTTTGATTTATTTATGTCTTGGGAGTTGGTGTTTGTCTTGAGCCTGAGTTTTATAATAAAGTTCCCGGTCTATTTCTTACACTTATGATTACCTAAGGCCCATGTTGAGGCCCCTACCACGGCCAGTATATTATTAGCTGGTTTGCTTTTGAAGTTAGGTACCGCGGGGTTTCTTCGTATTTTGGGGAGTTTGGGTTTTGTTAATGTATCTGTTTGGCTTCTTTTATCTTTTTTGGGTATAATTTTGGCTGCTTTTTCTTGTATTTATCAGAGAGACGCCAAGTCTTTAGCTGCTTATTCTTCCGTGTGTCATATAAGTTTTCTTTTAATATTAATTATTATGTTAGGGGTTAGTATAAAGGTGGGGGGAGTTATTTTGATATTGGGGCACGGGTACACATCAACTCTCCTATTTTTTCTAGTGGGGGAGTATTTTCATGTTTCGGGTAGACGAATGGTTTATTATATGGGGGGTTTTATGTTATCTAGTATTTTTTGTAGAATTTTATTTTCTCTAATCTTGTTATCTAATAGGGGGGTCCCACCGTCTCTTTCTTTTGTGGTGGAATTTATGGGGGTTTCTTCTATTATGGTTATTAGCACCCTTGGGTTTGGTGTGATATTATTATACTTCTTTGTTTCTTTTTATTATTCTTTATTTTTATTAACTAATTCCTTAATGGGGAAGAGGTTATTAGATTTAAATATTTTTAGGGTCAGGCTGAGGGTGTCTTTGATTCTAATAATGTTTAACATTTTTTGGTTGAGGGTTTTGTTTTAACAAAGATATTAGTTTAATAAAAATGTTTGGTTTACAACCAAGAGTTATATATCTTTCATGTTTGTTTTTAAATACATACCTTCGATTTTCGGTGGTATAATAAGATTTATTTTAAGTAAGAATATCCAACTGTTAATTGGGGGGTTTATAGTCTTAGCAGTAATTAGTTTAATTTAAAATGTAATGTTTGGGACATTGAGATTTTATTATTGA